TCTTGGATTGCTAAATTTGGATCAATCCAATACGATAAAAGGCAAAACAAAATAAAGATTCGTTATAAGATTCTAAAAACCAATACAATATTATCTATAAATAAAATAGAAATAGTTATTTAATATGTTTAGTTATCTATACAAACAAGATATACAAATTACTAATATATTTGATATAGATTAGATAAAATCCATGATTCATGGTATTACTCATTAAATACATGTATCTCTTAATTAAAATTCTATCTTAATTGAAATTAAAGATTTTTGAATCCTTTTATTCGCGAGGAGCTGGATGAGAAGAAACTCTCACGTCCGGTTCTGTAGTAGAGATGGAATTCAGAACCAACCATCAACTATAACCCCAAAAGAACCAGATTCCGTAAACAACATAGAGGAAGAATGAAGGGAATATCTTATCGAGGTAATAATATTTGTTTCGGTAAATATGCTCTTCAGGCACTTGAACCCGCTTGGATCACATCTAGACAAATAGAAGCAGGTCGACGAGCAATGACACGAAATGCACGTCGTGGTGGAAAAATATGGGTACGTATATTTCCAGATAAACCGGTTACAGTAAGACCCGCAGAAACACGTATGGGTTCGGGGAAAGGATCCCCTGAATATTGGGTCGCTGTTGTTAAACCAGGTCGAATACTTTATGAAATGGGTGGAGTACCAGAAAATATAGCCAGAAAGGCTATTTCAATAGCAGCGTCTAAAATGCCTATACGAACTCAATTCATTATTTCGGGATAAAAATGGAGAATCAAAGGAAATAGGTCTTGGGGATTTTTTAAAAATCCCAGGCACAGGTTTCTTTTTTTGGACAAACAATATTTCTTTTTTTTCTTCGCCCTTTGCTTTGCATTGAAAGAACAGATTAAAAAAATGATATGATTCAACCTCAGACCCATTTGAATGTAGCGGATAACAGCGGGGCTCGAGAATTGATGTGTATTCGAATCATAGGAGCTAGCAATCGTCGATATGCTCATATTGGTGACGTTATTGTTGCTGTGATCAAAGAAGCAGTGCCAAATATGCCCCTAGAAAGATCAGAAGTGGTCAGAGCTGTAATTGTACGTACTTGTAAAGAACTCAAACGTGACAACGGTATGATAATACGATATGATGACAATGCTGCAGTTGTCATTGATCAAGAAGGAAATCCAAAAGGAACTCGAGTTTTTGGTGCGATTGCCCGGGAATTGAGACAGTTAAATTTTACTAAAATAGTTTCATTAGCTCCTGAGGTATTATAAATAGAAAACGAGACTACGATATGGTTATAGTAGGTTATTTGAAAGAAAAAAATGCAGATTCATTTTAATTAGTAGATTATGTCTCACGCATATACCTTTAATAATTTATATTCATAAACAAATAAGTAAAAAAACAAGAAAAACATGTTCATTATATCCAAATTTGGAGGCACCAATAATTTAAATTCATCATGGGTAGGGATACTATTGCTGACATAATAACCTCTATACGAAATGCTGATATGGATAGAAAAAGAGTGGTTCGAATAACATCGACTAATATCACTGAAAATATTGTTAAAATACTTTTACGAGAAGGTTTTATCGAAAACGTGAGAAAACATCGAGAAAACAACAGATATTTTTTAGTTTTAACCCTACGACATAGAAGGAATAGGAAAAGGCCTTATAGAAATGTTTTAAATTTAAAACGGATCAGTCGACCTGGTCTACGAATTTATTCTAACTATCAACGAATTCCTAGAATTTTAGGCGGGATGGGGATTGTAATTCTTTCTACTTCTCGAGGTATAATGACAGACCGAGAGGCTCGACTAGAAAGAATCGGCGGAGAAATTTTGTGTTATATATGGTAATCCTTCTAATATCCGAATTGGATTCGAAACTTCCTATTTGTGAAAAAAAACAGAAAAGGGGCCGGTTGTTTAATATCGTTCCTCCTCCATTAGTTGATACTTCACGGGGGTTTTACCTGGAATGAAAGAACAAAAATGGATTCATGAGGGTTTAATTACTGAATCGCTTCCCAATGGTATGTTCCGGGTTCGTTTAGATAATGAAGATATGATTCTAGGTTATGTTTCGGGAAAGATCCGACGTAGTTTTATACGGATACTGCCAGGCGATAGAGTCAAAATTGAAGTAAGTCGTTATGATTCAACCAGAGGGCGTATAATTTATCGACTTCGCAACAAGGATTCGAAAGATTAGATGTTTTTTCAACTTTAACATTCCTTTCGTGGGAATACGATTGGAGATGAAAACTTTCAAGAAACTTATTTTCTTCCAAAAAGTAGATTCAGAATTAAGGTAAGGAATGGTAAATATGAAAATAAGAGCTTCTGTTCGTAAAATTTGTGAAAAATGTCGCCTAATCCGTAGGCGGGGACGAATTATAGTAATTTGTTCCAACCCAAGGCATAAACAAAGACAGGGTTAATCATACTCGTTAAAATATTGGATGTACAAATAATACAAATAAAAAGGGGATC